AATGAATTGCCTGATAAAAGGATTACCTTGATAGGGTAAATTATGTAATCAATATTACATTCATTATATTTAATAGAATTAAACTATTTCTAAAAGTATCAAAAACTTTTGTGCATCATACACCAAAATATAAAAAGATAAGCTAATTAAGCTACTGGGCTCATACCCCATTTATAAAGGTTCTAATCCTTTTCTTTTTAATTTTTAATAATTCATCAAAAATTATATTTTTCATAATTTTAATAATAGGAACACTAATTTCTATTTCAGCTAATTCCTGACTAGGAGCTTGAATAGGTTTAGAAATTAATTTATTGTCTTTTATTCCCCTAATAAGAGATAATAAGTTAATATCAACAGAAGCCTCATTAAAGTATTTCCTAACGCAGGCATTAGCTTCATCAGTGTTTTTATTTGCTACAATTTTATTTCTATTAAATTCAAATAATACTAATTCTAATTTTTTAATAGAAATAATAATTTTTTCTTCTCTTTTATTAAAAAGAGGTTCAGCTCCATTCCACTTTTGATTCCCTAACGTCATAGAAGGTCTTTCTTGGTTAAATGCATTAATTTTAATAACTTGACAAAAAATTGCCCCCTTAATACTAATTTCATATATTATTTTTAAACCTTTAATTATCATCAGAATTATTTTATCCAGACTAATCGGTGCTTTGGGAGGTTTAAATCAAACCTCTTTGCGAAAATTAATAGCTTATTCTTCAATTAATCATTTAGGGTGAATACTAGCTGCAATATATGACAGAAATTTAATATGAATGACTTATTTTATATTTTATACATTTTTAACTTTTACAATAATTTTTATATTTAATATATTTAAAACATCCCATATTAACCAATTATTCACCTTATCTTTCCATTCAAAAACAATAAAATTTTTCTTATTTTTTAATCTATTATCTTTAGGAGGATTGCCCCCATTTTTAGGATTTTTGCCAAAATGATTAGTAATTCAATCTCTAACAATAAATAATCAACTATTTTTATTAACTTTTATAGTTCTAATAACTTTAATTACTTTATACTTCTATATACGACTATCTTATAGAGCATTTATACTTAATTATCATGAAAATAATTGAATAATTAATTCATTATACAATTCAACTTATTTAAAAACTTTTATATTATATTCATTTTTCTCTTCTATAGGGTTATTTTTAATATTTTCTTTATATTTTATGCTTTAAGGCTTTAAGTTAAATAAACTAATAGCCTTCAAAGCTATAAATATAAGAATAATCTTTTAAGCCTTAGTAAATATTTACTCCTTTAGAATTGCAATCTAATGTCATCATTGACTATAAAGCCAATTACTTATGATTAAAGAGAATAACTCTCATGGATAGATTTACAGTCTATTGCCTAAATTTCAGCCATTTAATCGCAACAATGGTTATTCTCTACTAATCATAAAGATATTGGAACTTTATATTTTATCTTCGGAGCTTGAGCAGGTATAGTAGGAACTTCATTAAGAATTCTTATTCGAGCTGAATTAGGTCATCCTGGAGCATTAATTGGAGATGATCAAATCTATAACGTAATTGTCACAGCTCATGCTTTTATTATAATTTTTTTTATAGTGATACCAATTATAATTGGAGGGTTTGGAAATTGATTAGTACCAATTATATTAGGAGCCCCAGATATAGCTTTCCCTCGAATAAATAATATAAGTTTTTGACTTTTACCACCTGCATTAACACTACTTTTAGTGAGCAGTATAGTAGAAAATGGAGCTGGAACAGGATGAACTGTTTATCCTCCATTATCATCCAACATTGCTCATGGAGGAGCCTCTGTTGATTTAGCTATTTTTTCTTTACATTTAGCAGGAATTTCTTCTATTTTAGGAGCAGTAAATTTTATCACTACTGTAATTAATATACGATCTACAGGTATTACTTTTGACCGAATACCATTATTTGTTTGATCAGTAGTAATTACAGCCTTATTATTATTACTTTCTTTACCTGTACTTGCTGGAGCAATTACTATATTACTAACAGATCGAAATATTAATACCTCATTTTTTGACCCTGCAGGAGGAGGAGATCCTATTTTATACCAACACTTATTTTGATTCTTTGGGCACCCTGAAGTTTATATTTTAATTCTACCAGGATTTGGAATGATTTCTCATATTATCAGACAAGAATCAGGTAAAAAGGAAACATTCGGATCATTAGGAATAATTTATGCAATATTAGCAATTGGACTTTTAGGATTTATCGTATGAGCTCATCATATATTTACAGTAGGAATGGATGTAGATACTCGAGCCTACTTTACATCAGCTACAATAATTATTGCTGTTCCAACAGGAATTAAAATTTTTAGTTGACTTGCCACTCTTTATGGAACTCAATTAAACTATTCTCCAGCTACTTTATGGGCTCTAGGGTTTGTATTTTTATTTACAGTAGGAGGATTAACGGGAGTTGTTTTAGCTAATTCATCAATTGATATCATTCTTCATGATACATATTATGTAGTAGCTCACTTCCATTATGTACTTTCTATAGGAGCTGTATTTGCTATTATAGCAGGATTTGTTCATTGATATCCCCTATTTACTGGATTAACATTAAATACAAAAATATTAAAAAGTCAATTTACTATTATATTTATAGGAGTAAATTTAACTTTTTTCCCTCAACATTTTTTAGGACTTGCAGGTATACCACGACGATACTCAGATTACCCAGATGCTTACACAACTTGAAATGTAATTTCAACAATTGGATCAACAATTTCTTTACTAGGAATCTTATTTTTCTTTTACATTATTTGAGAAAGATTAGCATCTCAACGACAAGTTATATTTCCAGTACAATTAAATTCATCTATTGAATGACTTCAGAATACTCCGCCAGCTGAACATAGTTATTCTGAACTGCCTTTATTAACTAATTTCTAATATGGCAGATTAGTGCAATGGATTTAAGCTCCATATATAAAGTATTTTACTTTTATTAGAATCACTAATGTCAACATGAGCAAACTTAGGTTTACAAGATAGTTCTTCTCCATTAATAGAACAATTAATTTTTTTTCATGATCACACTTTATTAATTTTAGTAATAATTACTGTTTTAGTAGGCTATTTAATAGTTATACTATTATTTAATAAATATGTAAATCGATATCTTTTACATGGACAAACTATTGAAATTATTTGAACTATTTTACCAGCAATTATTCTTTTATTTATTGCTATACCCTCTCTACGTCTCTTATATCTATTAGATGAAGTTAATGAACCTTCTATTACTTTAAAAACTATTGGTCATCAATGATATTGAAGTTACGAATATTCAGATTTTAAGGATATTGAATTTGATTCTTACATAATTCCTACTAATGAACTATCTTTAGATAGATTCCGATTATTAGATGTAGACAATCGAGTTGTACTACCTATAAATTCACAAATTCGAATTTTAGTAACAGCTGCAGATGTTATTCATTCTTGAACAGTACCAGCATTAGGAGTAAAGGTTGACGGAACTCCTGGACGTTTAAATCAAACTAATTTCCTAATTAATCGACCAGGTTTATTTTATGGACAATGTTCAGAAATTTGTGGAGCTAATCATAGTTTTATACCTATTGTAATTGAAAGAATCCCTGTGAATTATTTTATCAAATGAATTTCTAATAATATAAACTCTTCATTAGATGACTGAAAGCAAGTACTGGTCTCTTAAACCATTTTATAGTAAATTAGCACTTACTTCTAATGAAAAAATTAGTTAAATAAATAACATTAGTTTGTCAAACTAAAATTATCAATTTATTGATATTTTTTAATACCTCAAATAGCCCCAATTGGTTGATTAAGTTTATTTATTATTTTTTCTATTGCATTTGTAATTTTTAATATAATAAATTATTTTTCTTTTATCCCTTCTATACCTAAATCAAGTCTTTCGATTAAAATACAATCTATTAATTCATTAAATTGAAAATGATAACAAATCTATTTTCAGTATTTGACCCTTCCTCAAGTATTTTCAGTCTATCATTAAATTGATTAAGAACTTTCTTAGGAATTTTAATAATTCCATCCGCTTATTGATTAATACCCTCACGTTATCACATTTTCTGAAATAACATCCTATTAACCCTACATAAAGAATTCAAAACTCTTCTTGGACCTATAGGAGCTAATGGCTCAACTTTTTTATTTGTATCATTATTTTCAATAATTTTATTTAATAATTTTATAGGGCTATTTCCATATATTTTTACAAGTACAAGTCATTTAACTTTAACCCTAACATTAGCCTTACCTTTATGATTAAGTTTTATATTATTTGGATGAATTAACAATACTCAACACATATTTGCTCATTTAGTTCCTCAAGGAACACCAGCAGTATTAATACCATTTATAGTATGTATTGAAACAATTAGTAATATTATTCGACCTGGAACTCTAGCAGTACGATTAACTGCTAATATAATTGCAGGACATTTATTACTTACTTTGCTAGGAAATACTGGACCTTCTATGTCTACTATTCTACTAAGAGTTTTAATTATTACTCAAATTGCTTTATTAGTTTTAGAATCTGCAGTTGCCATAATTCAATCTTATGTATTTGCTGTTCTTTCTACCCTTTATTCTAGAGAAGTAAACTAATGTCAACTCACTCAAATCACCCATTTCACTTAGTAGATTATAGACCATGACCTTTAACTGCTTCAATTGGAGCAATAACAACTGTTGCTGGAATAGTAAAATGATTCCATCAATACAATATGTCCTTATTCCTTTTAGGAAATATTATTACAATCTTAACTGTTTATCAATGATGACGAGATGTATCTCGTGAAGGAACATTTCAAGGTCTTCATACTGAAGCAGTTACAACAGGATTACGATGAGGAATAATTTTATTTATTTTATCAGAAGTTTTATTTTTTGTATCATTTTTTTGAGCCTTTTTTCATAGTAGATTATCCCCTTCAATTGAATTAGGAGCCATTTGACCTCCAATAGGAATTATACCATTTAATCCATTCCAAATTCCTCTATTAAATACTGTAATTTTATTAACTTCAGGAATCACAGTAACCTGAGCTCATCATAGTTTAATAGAAGGAAATCATTCTCAAGCAACACAAAGTTTATTCTTTACAGTAACATTAGGAATTTATTTTACAATTCTTCAAGCATATGAATATATTGAAGCTCCTTTTACAATTGCAGATTCAGTTTATGGATCTACATTTTTTATAGCAACAGGATTCCATGGAATTCATGTATTAATCGGAACTACATTTTTATTAATTTGCTTAATTCGGCATTTAAACAATCATTTTTCAAAAAATCATCACTTTGGATTTGAAGCTGCTGCATGATACTGACACTTTGTTGATATTGTATGATTATTCCTTTATGTATCAATTTATTGATGAGGAGGTTAATTAATTATCTATATAGTATAAAAAGTATATTTGACTTCCAATCATATGGTCTATTATTAATAGTATAGATAATTTTATCAATTTTAACAATAAGTTTAATTATTTTAACAATTTCTATAGTAGTAATATTATTAGCATCTATTTTATCAAAAAAAACATTAGTTGATCGAGAAAAATCTTCTCCATTCGAATGTGGATTTGATCCAAAATCTTCTTCTCGTTTACCTTTCTCTCTTCGATTTTTTTTAATTACAATTATTTTTCTTATTTTTGATGTAGAAATTGCATTAATTTTACCAATTATTTGTATTATTAAATTTTCCAATCTTTTTATGTGAACAACTACATCAATTATTTTTCTTTTAATTTTACTTATTGGACTTTATCATGAATGAAATCAAGGAATATTAAACTGATCTAATTAATAGGGTTGTAGTTAATTATAACATTTGATTTGCATTCAAAAAGTATTGATTATTCAATCTACCTTGAATATGAAGCGATTAATTGCAATTAGTTTCGACCTAATCTTAGGTATAATTTACCCTTATTCTTTAATTGAAGCCAAAAAGAGGCTTATCACTGTTAATGATAGAATTGAGATCTATACTCCAATTAAAGAAGTATGATGTTCAAGAAAAAGCTGCTAACTTTTATCTTTTAATGGTTAAATTCCATTTATACTTCTTCAATTTATATAGTTTAAATAAAACATTACATTTTCATTGTAAAAATAAAAAAATTTTTTTTATAAATTACTAAAAAAAATTCATAATACTTATTCAAAGATAAATTTATCTCCCTAACATCTTCAATGTTATACTCTAAATATAAGCTATTTGAATAAAAATAAATCATATATATGTATATAACTATAATTCAAAGAATAAAACTTAATAAATAAATCTTTAAATTATTGTTTTGCAACACTTGATTTAATTGAGAATTTTTAACCAAATTATAATATAACTGTTGACCCCCAAAATATTCTGATCAACCTTGATCAAAAGACTTAACAGCCAATCTACCAACAATTAATGAATAATTTATAATTCCATAAGTAGAAATATAAGGCATAAATCATATAGACCCTAAAAAATAAGATCTATTATAATTATTTAAAGCCTTATTAGAAAAAAATAAAGAAACACTAGAAATTAAATAACCTATTAATCCCCCTACAATACAAACAATTAAAGTTAATAATTTTAAATAATAAGGTAAAACAATTACTATAGGAATAGGAAAAATTAATCATCTCAATATTCTTCCACCAAAAATTCTCAAAATTAATAAACCTATCATACTTTTTAATATAATCCAACCCTCATCATTTAATATGTTTAAAGAAGAAAAATTAGAATCCCCAGTTATAGTATAATAAACTAACCGAAATGAATAACAAACAGTTAAACCAGTTGAAAAAAAATATAAAAAAAAAGAAAATATATTAATATAAGATAAAGAAACAATTTCTAAAATTAAATCCTTTGAATAAAACCCAGCTAAAAACGGTATTCCACATAAAGCCAAATTAGCTACATTAAAACAAGAAGAAGTTAACGGTATTATTAATCTTAAACTCCCCATTAAACGAATATCTTGACAATTATTTATATTATGAATAATAGCTCCAGCACATATAAATAATAAAGCTTTAAATAAAGCATGTGTTAATAAATGAAAAAAAGCTAATTTATAATAACCCATAGACAAAATTCTTATTATTAAACCTAATTGACTTAAAGTAGATAAAGCAATAATTTTCTTTAAATCAAACTCATAATTAGCCCCTAACCCAGCTATAAATATTGTTAATCCAGAAATTAATAATAATAAATTTCCTATTCAAGATCTTCTTAATACAATATTAAAACGAATTAATAAATAAACACCCGCTGTTACTAAAGTAGAAGAATGGACTAAAGCAGAAACAGGAGTTGGAGCAGCCATAGCAGCAGGTAATCAAGAAGAAAAAGGAATCTGAGCACTTTTAGTTATTGCTGCTAATATAACTAAACTACCAATAACTAATATTTCTAAATCACTTTTCATAACCTCTAAATAAAAAATATAATTTCAACTTCCATAATTTAATATCCAAGCAATAGCTAATAACAAAGCAACATCTCCAATTCGATTAGATAAAGCTGTTAATATACCAGCATTATATGATTTTACATTTTGAAAATAAATTACTAAACAATAAGATACAAGCCCTAATCCATCTCATCCCAATAAAATACTAATTAAATTTGGACTAATAATTAATAATATTATTGAACTAACAAATATTAATACCAATATAATAAACCGATTAATTTTATAATCTATTCTCATATATTCTTTTCTATAAAAAATTACTAAAGAAGAAATTATTAATACAAAAGATATAAAAATTAAACTCATTCAATCAAATAATAAAGTTATTACAATATTTATTGAATTAAAAGAAACTACTTCCCATTCAATAAAAATTCTATAATCATTTATAATAAAAATAATACCTAATAAAAAACTAGATAAACTAAAAAAAAATAATCTAATAAATCTAATTGTACAAATTGATAAATATTTCACGATTTAAAGAGAATAGCTCTCATCATTGACACCACAAATCAATATTTTTCTTAAACTATTTAAATATAACCATAATATACATATATCCCCCCTCAAAATTAATAAATTTAAAGGAAATCAATGTAAAAATAAAAGTAAAAATTCCCGAACAGAACCCCCACTAAATGAATACACCCCAGAAAAAATCTTCCCATGTTGTCTATAAGCATATAAATACAAAGTATAAGCAGCTCTAAAAAATGATAATAATGATAATATTAATATTGAAACTCAAGATCAACTAACAATTCTATTAATTAAAGAAATTTCTCCCAACAAATTTAATGTTGGAGGAGCTGCTATATTAGCAGAACTTAACAAAAATCATCATAAAGCCATAGAAGGTATAAAATTTAATAATCCCTTATTAATTAATAATCTTCGACTACCCAATCGTTCATAAGAAATATTTGCTAAACAAAATAAACCAGAAGAACATAACCCATGAGCAATCATTAAAGTATAAGAACCACAAATTCCAGAATAAGTTATAGTTATTAACCCTGCTAAAACAATCCCTATATGAGCTACTGACGAATAAGCAATTAAAGCTTTTAAATCTGTTTGACGTAAACAAATTAAACTAACTAAAACACCCCCCACTAATCTAATTCTAACTCAAATATAATTAAATTTCAATCCTATTAATTGTAAAAAAGATAAAACTCGTAATAATCCATAACCTCCTAATTTTAATATAATACCCGCTAAAATTATAGACCCAGAAACAGGAGCTTCTACATGAGCCTTAGGAAGTCATAAATGAACTAAAAATATAGGCATTTTTACTAAAAAAGCTATAACTAAAGAAAAATACAAAAGCTCTAAATCAAATATGTAATTATTTAATAAATAAAAATTTATAGTACCTGAAACCTTATAAGTATAAAAAATACCAACTAATATAGGCAAAGAAACTAATAAAGTATAAAATAATAAATATACACCAGCCTGTAAACGTTCAGGTTGATACCCCCACCCTAAAATAAGAAATAAAGTGGGAATTAAACTTCTTTCAAAAAATAAATAAAATATAAATAATCTTATTCTTCTAAAAGTTAATACTAATAATACTAATAATAAAATTATATTAACTAAAAATAAATTTACATAATTATTAAACTTATAAACAGACTCTCTAGCCATTAATATTAAAGAAACAATTCATAATCTTAATAAAATTAATCCATAAGAAATTATATCACAACCAAAAAAATAAGAAATTGATATAAAATAATTTCTATATATATTTATTAAAATAAAAATAAATCTTAATAAAAATAAAAAACCTTGAACCATTCAATAAGTATTATGTATTAAACATAAAGGAAATAAAAATAAAATAAAAATAATAATTTTTAACATTGTAAAATATTAAATCTTTGAAAATAATCATTACCATGTGTACGAATCATTCTAACTAAAATAGAAAGACCTAATGCTCCTTCACATACTCTAAAAGTTAAAAATATTATTCTAAAAAAAAATTCAAAATTAAGACTGTTTAAATAAATAAATAATAATAAAAATAATCTTAAAACAATATATTCTAGTCTTAATAATATAGATAATAAATGTTTACGATTAGAAACAAAAGTAAACACTCCTATAATAAATAAAATACTGGATAAAATTCAATTTAAAATTATTAACATTAGTTTTAATAGTTTAATAAAAACATTGGTCTTGTAAATCAAAAATAAGAAATATTCTTTTAAAACTTCAAGAGAAAAGAAAATTCTTTATCATTAATCCCCAAAATTAATATTTTAATTAAACTACCTCTTGATATTATACAATGAATTTTATTAACATTACTAATTATCTTTAATTTTATTTTCTTTTATATAAAACACCCATTAGCTATAGGATTAACTCTATTAATTCAAACAACACTAATTTGTCTTACATCAGGTTTAATAACTAAAACATTCTGATTCTCTTACATTCTATTTCTAGTATTTTTAGGAGGTATATTAGTACTATTCATCTACGTTACATCATTAGCTTCTAATGAAATATTTTCATTTTCTATTAAATTAATAATTACAACAATTATAATATTTTTACTAAGAATTTCTATTTTAATTATTGTTGATAAAAATATTATTACGCAATATACAAATATAGAAATTAAATCTATTATTGACATAAATTCATATATTATAGAAAATTCCATATCACTAATAAAATTATATAACTATCCAACTAATTTATTAACTATCATATTAATAAATTATTTATTAATCACTCTTATTGCTGTAGTTAAAATTACTAAATTATTTAAGGGACCATTACGACCTATATTTAACTAATGAACAAACCTTTACGAATCAAACACCCCATTCTTAGAATTGCAAATAGAGCTTTAGTAGATTTACCAGCACCTATCAATATTTCTACATGATGAAATTTTGGTTCACTTTTATTTTTATGTTTAATAATTCAAATTCTTACTGGTTTATTTTTAGCTATACATTACACAGCAGATATTAATTTAGCCTTTAATAGAGTTAACCACATTTGTCGAGACGTAAATTATGGATGATTATTACGAACTATACATGCTAATGGTGCATCATTTTTTTTTATTTGTATTTACTTACATGTAGGACGAGGAATTTATTATGGATCTTATTTATTTACTCCTACTTGATTAGTTGGAGTAATTATTTTATTCCTAGTAATAGGAACTGCTTTCATAGGATATGTATTACCATGGGGACAAATATCTTTTTGAGGAGCTACAGTAATTACTAATTTACTTTCAGCTATTCCTTATTTAGGAATTGATTTAGTACAATGAGTATGAGGAGGATTCGCAGTTGATAACGCTACTCTTACACGATTTTTTACATTTCACTTTATCTTACCTTTTATTGTTCTAGCAATAACATTAATTCATATTTTATTTCTTCACGAAACAGGCTCTAATAACCCTATAGGATTAAATTCAAACATTGATAAAATTCCTTTTCATCCATATTTCACCTTTAAGGATATTGTAGGATTTATTGTAATAACAATAATTCTAATTTTATTAGTATTAATTAATCCCTACCTTTTAGGAGACCCTGATAACTTTATTCCAGCAAACCCTCTAGTTACACCTGTACATATTCAACCTGAATGATATTTTTTATTTGCATATGCAATCTTACGATCTATTCCTAATAAATTAGGAGGAGTAATTGCACTTGTTCTATCAATTGCTATTTTAGCTATTCTTCCATTTTACCATTTAAGTAAATTCCGAGGAATTCAATTTTATCCAATTAATCAAATTTTATTTTGATTAATAACAGTTACTGTAATTTTATTGACATGAATTGGAGCTCGACCAGTTGAAGAACCATATGTATTAATTGGACAAATTCTAACAGTAGTATACTTTTCTTATTTTATATTTAATCCACTAATCATTAAATGATGAGATAATCTATTAAACTAGTTAATGAGCTTGAAATAAGCATATGTTTTGAAAACATAAGATAGAAATTAAATTTTCTATTAACTTTACTAAAAAAAATTACTTAAATCAAATAAATTAAAAAAACCTTAAATCCTACAAAAAATAATAAAAAATTTAATGAAAAAGGTAAAAATCTCTTTCAAGCTAAATACATTAACTTATCATACCGAAATCGTGGTAAAGTTCCTCGAACCCAAATAAATATAAATGAAACAAAAGTTAACTTAATATAAAATAATAAAGAAAATAAATCTCTTCCTAAAAACATAACACAAAATAATATTCTCATAAATAAAATACTCGCATATTCAGCCAAAAAAATTAAAGCAAATCCCCCTCTTCTATATTCTACATTAAATCCAGAAACTAATTCAGATTCTCCTTCTGCAAAATCAAAAGGAGTTCGATTAGTTTCAGCTAAAGAAATTCTAAATCAAACTAAGGCTATAGGAAATATAATAAATAAAAATCAAATAAATAATTGATACTTATAAAATATTAATATATTATATCCTCCAATTAAAAAAATAAAACTTAATAGAACCAAAGCTAAACTAACTTCATAAGAAATAGTTTGAGCTACCGCTCGCAATCCTCCTAATAAAGCATAATTAGAATTAGAAGATCAACCAGCAATTATCACAGTATAAACTCCTAAACTTGTACAACATAAAAAAAACAACAATCCTAAATTAAAAGAAAAAAGTTTAATAAATAATGGTATACATATTCAAACTAATAAAGAAAGAAATAAAGAAAAAATAGGAGAAAAATAATAAGAAATATAATTTGATAACAAAGGATAAGTTTGTTCTTTAGTAAATAATTTGATTGCATCACAAAAAGGCTGAGGAATTCCAGCAATACCAACCTTATTAGGACCCTTACGAATTTGAATATAACCTAAAACCTTACGTTCTAAAAGGGTTAAAAATGCAACTCTTACTAGTACAAAAATAATTAATAACAAACTTCCTACAATAAATAATAAATTTTCTATAAAAACCAAGTACTATTTGTGATAAAATTCACATAAATAAATTCTAAATTTATTGCACTAATCTGCCAAAATAGTATAAATTAATTATATTCAATATAAAAATAATTATTTATTAAATATTAGGTCCTTTCGTACTGAAATATTTTAATTTATTAAAGATAGAAACCAACCTGGCTTACGCCGGTTTGAACTCAGATCATGTAAGAATTTAAAAGTCGAACAGACTTAAAATTTAAGCAGCTACACCTAAAATTATATCTTAATCCAACATCGAGGTCGCAATCTTTTTTATCGATATGAACTCTCCAAAAAAATTACGCTGTTATCCCTAAAGTAACTTATTTTTTTAATCGTTATTAACGGATCAATTATTCATAAATTAATGATTAAAAAAATTAAAAGTTTATTAAATTTTAATATCACCCCAATAAAATATAATTAATTATTATAATAAAAAAAATCTAAAAAATTACAACAATTTATATATATAAAGATTTATAGGGTCTTCTCGTCTTTTAATTTTATTTTAGCTTTTTGACTAAAAAATAAAATTCTATTATAAATTCTTATGAAACAGTTAATATCTCGTCCAACCATTCATACCAGCCTTCAATTAAAAGACTAATGATTATGCTACCTTTGCACAGTTAATATACTGCGGCCATTTAAATTATTCAGTGGGCAGGCTAGACTTTTTAAAAAATTCAAAAAGACATGTTTTTGTTAAACAGGCGAACATTATTTTTGCCGAGTTCTTTATAAAAACTTATCAACTATTAATATTTATACAATATAATATACTAATTTTATCATTATTTTTTTATTTTCAAAATTAAAATAAATACTTTAATACTTAATTAAAATTTAATAAATAATCAATATTATAAAATAAATTATAACAATTTTATTAATAATAACTATTTCTAAGCTTATATTTATTAACTTATTTATTAATTTATAATAATTTATTTTACAGCTTATCCCATAAAATATTAAAATAAAATAATTATTTAATTAATATATTTAATTAAATAATATAAAATTTCTAAATTAAATTTATTTCTTAAAGAACTAGATACCTTTAAAAACGAATAACATTTCATTTCTAATATATTATATAAAATAATTTTGTCACATTAACTTTTATAATATATTAACTCTTTTAAAATCGAGAAAATTATAATAAATAATTTCTATTTAATAAACCCTGATACACAAGGTACAATAAATTAAATTTTCTTCTAAAATATAAATTTTTCAAATTATTTCAATTTTCTTTCACAATACTATTTAACTATAATTAAAATTATTTTTTCTTTATAAAATACTTAAACAATACACATAATAATTACTTTTAATAATTTATAATAAAAAAAAAATTAATTAATAAATAAAATATAATCAATTTATATTGATTTGCACAAAAATCTTTTCAATGTAAATGAAATGCTTTACTGAATAAGCTTTAAATTGCATTCTAGGCACACTTTCCAGTACATCTACTATGTTACGACTTATCTTACCTTAATAATAAGAGTGACGGGCGATGTGTGCATATTTTAGAGCTAAAATCAAATCATTAATCTTTATAATTTTACTATCAAATCCACTTTCAATAAACTTTTCAAATTTATATCCATTTAAATAATTTTATTGTAACCCATCAATACTTAAATATAAGCTACACCTTGATCTGATATATTTTCTTTTTAAAAATCTTGAAAATTAACTTTCTAATAAAATATTCTAATAACGACGGTATATAAACTGAATACAAATTTAAGTAAGGTCCATCGTGGATTATCGATTACAAGACAGGTTCCTCTGAATAGACTAAAATACCGCCAAATTTTTTAAGTTTCAAGAACATAACTACTACTACCTTAGTTTTTCAAAATACATTTTAAATAATAGGGTATCTAATCCTAGTTTATAAATAAAATTTCCAAGCTTTAATTATTTTATTTAAAATTAATATAAATTTAAAATTTCACCTAATAAATTTATTTCTATTTTATAAATAATCAATTTAACTTAAACTAAAAAAATTTATTTGTATTATTCGTATAACCGCGGCTGCTGGCACAAATTTAGCCAATACTCTTCAATATCACTATTTCTAAGTTTCCTTAATTAATAATATTAATTACTGCGAATAATAAAAAATTTAATTACTATTAAAATAAATAAAAATTCCCACAAAAATTTACATATAAATTAAATTGATAACAAACTTAAAAGCCAAAATAAAACTTTATAAAATATAATAATATTATAAAGTACATAAAAATTATAAATAAAACTAATATTAATAAATTAATTTAGTATAGATAAAAAATAATTATAAATCCTTACAAAAATAAAACATGAAAACTGTGTTATTACG